GTTACAAAATTTAGATTTTGCCAATGATCCAATCAGAAGAATAATTGGAACTATTGTATCGAGTTTTTTCATAGTATTATCTATTATAAATGACTTTTCCAGCATTTGATTCCGTACCGCCGATGAAAGGTTTAGTCGCACACTTGAAAGATAGCCCAAAAAGTTGAGAGAATATTTGGATAATTGGTTTATATAAACCCTTTCCGGTTGAGACCACGCATAAAAATGACATTGACATAAAATGACAAGGTAATACTTCCATTTATTCATCAGAAGAGGTGTATCTTTTGAAACCAAAATGAATTTTCCTTGATATCTAACATAATGCATGAAAGAATCTTTCAATAACCACAAGATGGCCTGAAAAGCATTAGCAAAAACTTTTGAAAAAAGGTCTATTTTTCCATAGAAATACATTCGTTCAAAAAGAATCCGAGAGGATGTTGATCGTAAATGAGAAGATTGGTTACGAAGAAAAAAAAAGATGGATTCGTATTCACATACATGAGAATTATATAGGAACAAGAAGAATCTTAGGTTACTCTTTGAAAAAATGGAAATAGATTTCTTTGGAGTAATAAGACTGTTCCAATTACAATACTCATGGAGAAAGAGCCGCAATAAATGCAAAGAAGAGGCATCTTTCGCCCAGTAGCGAAGAATTTGAACCAAAATTTCTAGATGGATGGGGTAGGGTATTAGTACAGCTGACATATAATTAAAATGTGAGAATTTGTCCTCGAAAAAAGGAAATATTGAATGAATTGATCGTAAATTATGAAATTTTACTATTTCTGACCTTTCTAAGGAAGATACTAATCGTAGGGAAAATGAAATTTCCACAATAACTACAAGTCCCTCTGATATCGTTTGAAAATACAAATTCTTGTTGTACCTAAAAAATGGATTTTGGTTAGAATCATTAGTGTAAATAATCAAATGATTCTGTTGATACATTCGAGGAATTAAACGTTTTACAATTAGTAAACTAGATTTATTGTCATAACCTACATTTTCCAACAAAATGGATCTATTTAAACCAGCAAGTGCATAAATATACTCCCGAAAGATAAGTGGGTATAGGAAGTCATGTTGCCGAGATTTATCTAGTTTTAAATATCTTTGAAATTCTTCCATTTGAAATTAGATTTGAACCAAGGGCAGGGGGTTTATTTTATTGGGTTATCAAATGATACATAGTACGATACAGTAAAAACAAGGTATTATAGTAAGAAAAGAATAGATACCTCGGAAACAGGTTAAATTCATTAACGGATTCTCTATCTTCTCTTTTTCCATCTAATTGTTTATGTTCCTTATAGGATAACAAGATAGGATAACAAGATAATTAATTATAAATCTTTTTTTTTTTATTTATTTTTTTCAAGCCAATCGCTCTTTTGATTTTGGAAAAAAATCTCTTTATCAATATGCTGCTTCTTCTACACATTCATCTCCACCCCATAATCCCATAATGGAGAATAGCTAATAATTAGGACTCGTTAAAAAAAAACGGAAAATCCACTTATGGGAAAAGACTTTCCCGCACCAGGCACTAATAAATTTTTAACGTCTAATTAGATCGGAAAATCAAGCATTCAAATTAAGAACAGAAGCTCGTTGCTTTTTTTGTTTCCTTATTTCCTTATCTTATAATAATATTGGGGCCGCAGGGCTCTATCCATTTATTTACTCAACCAAACTTTGAATTTATTTTGTTCCGCGCCACGAATTCAAACAAGGTTTTGGACCGATCGGATAAGAATGAAATATTCTCAGAATTCTCCACTGATACGACATGCTATTTTTTCCATTCATTTCTTTCAGAATCAGTCGTGGTCTTACAAACTCTACCGATGGTATAGACGAATCACTTGCTTCATACAAATGTGTAAAAGATGCTAGCCGCACTTAAAAGCCGAGTACTCTACCGTTGAGTTAGCAACCCAAATAAAATAATTAGGATGTGTAGATACAATCGGAATCAAATAAATAAAAAAAAGATTAAATTGCACGACACAATCAAAACATTAAATTAGCAATAAATGAAATAGAAAAATTTCTAATTTCTATCTGAACATAAAACAAAATGAAATTATATATTAAATATATATATATATATTTAATATTTTCAATCAAAAAGACTTCTTGTATCGCAGCAAACCCAAGAAACCCATCATTTGAATGAAGTAAAAAACCAAACTTATGGAATGGAGATAAATAGATCCATTTCCCCACGATCAGATTATATTTGTTTGATATACTGTTGTCAATATGAATGTTGATAAAAGAATACAATGAAGAAAACAAAAGAATCCATTAATTCAATAATTCAATTTAAATAATTTAAATTGAATTAATAATAGAAAAAAAAAAAAAAATTAAACTAAATATAATACAAACTTACAAAGTAAGGGCTTATGTTGGATTGGCACTACATAAATAATTTATATAGATACAAAAAAATACAAAAAAAGGGTGTAAATGGAAGAATAAATTAAGGAAAAAGAAGACGTAGGAAAAAATCTCGAGTTTATTCAATCAATAGGCAATATAAGTAGACTAAGAAAGCTTAATCCCCTGTTTTTTTTATTTCATTAATTTCGTTTGGTTAAGGCAAAGTTCCGTAAAAACCCCCGCCTTCTTTGAAATATCATGAACAGTTCCTGTAGGTTGAGCGCCTTTTTCAAGGAAATATAAAATAGCAGAAACATTTAAATAGGTCTGATTCTTTATCGGATCATAAAAACCAACTTTCCGAAGATCTCTTCCTTCTCTTCGGGATCGAACATCAATTGCAACGATTCGATAAATGGCCCATTGGGATAGGTGTAGATAAACAATACCCCCCTTAGAAACGTATAAGAAGTTTTCGCCTCATACGGCTCGAGAAAAATGATTTGATTCAAAGTTATGTCTCTGTATAGAATTCTAATGAAAAACAGCTCTATAAAATCATCAAATCAATTAGACTATGATTTAAGTCCTTTTTTCTTCTTTTTTCCCGAAAAAGATTTCCCGAAAAAGAAATCATTTATACCCCCCTAACTCAAGTTGGATAACTCTCAAATAACTCAAAGGAAAACCTTTAGGCATTTTATTTATTGAGTGGTCTCTAACCCCCCTTTTTTGTTTTTCCTTTTTAGAATCTATTTTGATTCTTCATTCTGATCTAGTTGTTGAGACAATTGAAAAGGGTATTTCCTTGTTCCAAAATCCTTTATCTTTGCCTTGAATCATTGGGTTTAGACATTACTTCGGTGATCTTTAATCATTTCAAAATGGCAGCAACATACCATTTTTTTTTCTATCAAAGAATCATATGAACGATTGATTTCCGCGCGATACACTTTTTATTTTGATCGAAAGAGTTTTACCAATTCCAACAAACTTTACTTTTGTATTTGAAACTTGCTCGAATTGGATCCTTTCTATTTCTATATCGAAAATATATTTACATATTTACGAAGTTGTTCCAACTTATTGATTGGCACTAACCCTAGATCCTTGCCCCTGAGAAATGAATCAATACTTTCTACTCGAGCTCCACCATGTACTATTTACATTTTACATCCCAACCCAATAAAAAATGTGGGTTCTAGTGTGTAACAGACCAAACGATGTCGAGCCAAGAGCACCTTTCTATATAATAGAAAATGGTGAATGTAAGAATCCACAGCGGATCATGTCCGTCAAGTCACACGTTGCTTTCTACCACATCGTTTCAAACGAAGTTTTACCATAACATTCCTTTCCTTTAGTTTGTAACCGGTATGTAATTGATTCAATTATGGAATCATGAATAGTCATTGCTTCGGTCGGTACTAAGTTCGTTTTGCATCGAGATCCTCAAGTGACTCGATAGGATGGATTCACCAATCTTACACTTCTTCGAGTACTAAAGACTCATAAGACATTTCTTCGAGTACTAAAGACTCATAAGAAATCATTAAAAAGATTTAATTGAAAAAAAAGCCTATCTCGATATCATTATTTGAATAAAGTTTTACAGTAAGGACCGCATTTTATCAGAAATTTTATCATCATAAGAAAGATAAATCCATATTATGTCCCCATCTTTCCTGGATCACACATAGATTCAATTATCAATTACATCTGCGTGTTATTTGAACTCGATCAAATTTGTGAATATGATTTAGAGAAGAATCATTACAAATAAGAAACAAGAATCACATTTATTATAAACAGAAGATTGTTCAAGAAGGAATTATTATGATATATAATAAAATATATAATGAGTAGGCTCTGGGACGGAAGGATTCGAACCTCCGAATAGCGGGACCAAAACCCGTTGCCTTACCGCTTGGCCACGCCCCATTTCATTTCTATTCGACCCTACTAGACATTAATATTAATATTAGTATTGGTTGTTCGTCAATTCCAGTTAAAATATCTATGAAATAGATTAGGTTGTTGCTAGGATTTTGATACGCGTATATATAGAATTAGAATGAAACTGAATTTATTGATCATAATATATAATTCAATTAAGATATTGTATGAAAGTATGATTTATTCTATTCTTTTTTGATTTGAGAATTAAAAAATTTTTGATTGGGTGAATTTTAAAAAATTTTAAAAGAAGGGTTTTTTGGTCTACCTTACTTTATTCATTTTTTTTTTATACTTTATTGATTTTTATATCAATAATTTTATATCAATAATATATTAATAACTTAATCAAAATATAATTTTTATAACTCAATCAAAATATAATTAGCTTCATTCAAGAAAAAAATCTTTGTTATGCTTAATATCTTTAGTATGGTCTGTATCTGTCTTAATTCTTCCTTTTATTCAAGCAGTCTTTTCTTCGCCAAATTGCCCGAGGCCTACGCTTTTTTGAATCCAATCGTGGATGTTATGCCAGTAATCCCTGTGCTCTTTTTTCTCTTAGCTTTTGTTTGGCAAGCTGCTGTAAGTTTTCGATGAGATCTTTAATACTGTCCTAGAAAAATTCACGACCTATTCGAGCAAAA